CCTTCCTATCTGATAGAAAAGGATCCCATGATCCTGAACCGATCTTACCTGGGATCGCAAATCCCAAGTTTGTCTATGAAGAGCGGATCTAATTGTATTAGTGTCTATAATGGATTTATTCTGTGTAATACTAATCGATAGGACCTCATTACTAAGTGCTACAAGATCTCGTGGATTGTAACCCATGGTTATGGACCCGAATCCGTTAGTATGGAACATTTTCTTTTCCAAGTGAAATCCCCTCGTATAGGAAAGCATGAAAAAGTGCTTTTGTTGATGTGGAATAAGAAGCCTTCGTATCTTAATGCACGTATTTAATTTATTCGGGGCTATTAGAGCGGGATCCACTTTTTGGGGAATATGAGTCGAAGCAATAACAAGAATATTTCTATTGGAGCATCCTTCAGATAGATGGTTCACTAATAGACCTAGGGATAAGTAATTCGACTCATTCACATCCAGATCATGAATGTTTGGAATCCATATTATGCAAGGAGACATCGCTTTTGCTAATTCGAATTGAAGGGTGGGGCCTAGTTCCGACATCCTATCTATAGTTGGCGCATTCATCATAGTTAGCTCTTCCAGCTCCGTATCAAGGTCAGGATCCATCTCGTCACTAGCATCAATCGCGTCACTAGCAGCGTCACTAGCATCAATCTCGTCACTACCACCAACCTTTATCTCGTAATAATCCTCATCTTCATCCTCATCCATAACTTTTGGCTTGTTATCGTTCAGAAATACCGTAATGAAAGGAACATAGGAATTTGTAGCTAGGTATTTGACCAAATAGGAGCGTCCAGTTCCTATAGAACCTATCACTAAAATTCCCCTAGAGGGGGATAAGGCTAAGCGGAGCGAAAAGGGTTTTCGATGAGATGGGCAGTGCAAAGTAGTAGTCCCACACGAAGTTTGGGAATAAGTGATTGTCTGATAATGAGCAAGGAATACCCGTCTTTCTGCTAAACAGGATGGATTGAACTCATAATTCAATAGATCCTTTTTATGAATATCAACCAAGTATCGTAAGTAAATTGCTCCCGGTTCTTCAATCATTTGATAACCAGAGTCATTCTTTGATAAACGATCACTATGAGTCAGACTCAATAGAATTTGATCAATCCTTTGTTCTGTCGTTAAGGCGGAGAACTGAACCAAGAATTCTCTTTCTTCATCATCAATCAAATCACTGTTCGCGACCCAGGATTCTATTTTATCATCAACCCAATCCCCGTTCCAGTTTTTTCTTTTTCTTATCAATGAATAGATCTCTTTACTTGTATGACTTAGATGTCTCGTATTTCTCGAAAAAGTGATTCGATTGATGGGATTTGATATGAGATCGATGAGATTGATATTCAAATATATCTTCTTAGAACGGAATTGTTCCAGAGCAACTAGAAAGAGATTCTTTACCCAGAAAGAATTTGGTTCAGATGTAGGATACCTATCCAGAAGTTTTCGCAACTCAATCATAGATGATTCCATCATCAAAGATTTGACCTTTTCGAACTCTGTCTGTAACTCACTAGAGGCCCCGGAAACAAAGAGAAGCTGGGTACAAACGAGATATCCAGCAACAACAAGAAGGAAAAGGATTGAATAGAAGAACTCCCAAACACTTGGCGATCTCAGATGTGTCGATATCAATGGTGACTCATTATTTCGATGAATCATTTCTTCGGACAGAAGAACATTATGTAAACACTTATTCGAAATCTCACTTATCAGATTAAGACGCGCTTTTTTCCAAAGAATTCGCCACGATCTACCCAATCTATGCCTAATATCCCGAAAGATGAATACCAATTTTTTACTGCTACTTCGTATTATGGATACCAATTTTTGACTATTACGTAGTATCAGCCATAGTTCTGGAAAAGTATCTGAAATCGGCAATAGGTCTGAAAAAGTATCTACAAAATTATCTACAAATATCCAGTACCCTGTCAAGAACCATGGCATATATGTTTGGAATAGATTCGATTTTGAGAGAGTTGAAAGAGCCCTTTGTTGAAAGGTTCTATACATCTGCCCTTTCGCAAGGCATTTCTTTAGACAAAGACGCCGTTTTTTCCTCTTTTTGCATGGTAAATCTTTCTCAGAACATGGAGTGGGAATCAAACCCATGTTTGAATTGAGATACTGATGCAAGTTCTTCTCTTCTGAATCCGATAGATTCCTAGCTGAAAGAGGTTGACAACAAGTTCTTTCAAAATGCACTCTTTGTCCCTCTGTTAGGGGTGTTCCAGAAATGTCTGCGATCGAGAAACTAGTTCTACGGACGAAGGGATCGTATCGACTTGGAAAATGGAAAGATTTGTACAAGTTATACGTTTCGTCACCACTTTGTGGAAAATCGTTAGGTATGAATATGTTAGATACCTGTGACTCGATTGGTGAAATAGTCTCTCTCCCCCCAAAAGCATATTCGACGGGCAAAGAAAATATTTTGTTGCGAATGAACAAGATATTGAGGAATTGTCCATATGTCAAA